AAGCGGGCTACTCCCCGAAAATGCCCCGCCCCTAGGTTCATTTGTCGTTGGGGCTAAAAATCTTCCTTGCTCGTTCCTAGGTCTTTTATTCCATTATTTTGGATCGCCGTATTATTTCACTCACTGAGTTCTGTAATTCATTTCTCTTTTCTGAATAGTTGGTTGTGTTGGATGATTGATGGGTAGTCTTAGATTTAGGTTGTTTTTCAAAATATGCACAAATCTTTTTAGGTTAGGTGATGTAAGCTTCCTTTACAGTTTTCCGGCTTTTTTCGAGCTTCAAAAAGGCTTGAATTATTGTTTATCCGTTCAGGTTTTCCTCATTTATTGTTCCATTTCATCTATGCGGTGTGATTTCTGGCTTCTGTTATATTTTTTTATTTCTTTTATTTTTCTTCCTTTCTATTGAAAAGGAGTCCGCTTTCTTCGCACTCATGAAAACAACCTGAAGCTGGAGGGACCAGGAACTAGTGGGAGTGGGAGCCAAAATAGGGCAAGAGCACTGGAAGTCACAGTAGCAGGCATCATATTCAGTTTGGCGCTAACGGAATCCATTTCGAGCAAAGGTATTCTCATATAACGGACAAGCCGGATCATGGAGAAGGGGTAAGTGGGCGGGCAAAAAAGGGTTAGTTCAGTTTTAAATCGACGATTCGTTCCGTTTTTTAAAAGAAAAAGGGGTAGTTAAGAGCATCAATTTCGCCTTTTATATATTATAGAAAAGAGAGGAAGTATAGCGGCGGTCCTAAAAGGAAGATGCTTTGGGGCATTCGGTAACTACCTAGTATGCTCTACTCTCTCCCGCCTTTAAGGACTCACGGCAGGAGAGCGATGAGTCCGTTCCCTCACTCCCACTAAAAGAAAACTCAATGCAAAACCGCTCGGGACCCATCCTCCAATGGGGCCCTTCTCTCAATTGTCGATCCTAACAGGGAGCTACATTTCTTTTTTTTATTTAGCGTAAGTAGAATTAACATAAGTAGTTTAAGTAGTAGCGCGTTACCACCCTTAAAACCCCAGGGGGGAATCCTTTATTCTCAATCAAGATGCCTCAACTGGATAAATTCACTTCGAAATTTATGTCGGAGGGTTTTTCCTCTGTTCGGGACGGCTGTATTTGTCGGACGTTTTCTAGGAACGGACGGCTGCCCCATAATTTCCACCATCATAACTTTATTCTTACTTTTAGTCACTTTAATCCTGATTTATCGAATGATAGTTTCGAAGAGAAAGAAGAGTTCTTTTCTTTTATTCGTAATTCTCATTCTCATTTGCTTATTCTGTACTTTAGCTAGATCTTTTTGTTTTCTCTGCTGGCAGGAATGACAAGCGCTTTAATTTGGCAAGTCTCTTCCGGATCGAGTGAAAGTGGAATTGGAACAAGTCTTTCGGCTTTGGAGTCTTCTTCGAGCACTGAATCATTGGCTACGTTTAGAGCTGAAATAGCAGCCGAAAACGAAGCGGAAATTTTTGCTCGGATACGAAGTCTCCAGAGCCGTGATTACTACAACCTTCCTCCACAGAATAATCCAGGGGAGTATGAGGGGCTTGTTCGCGATCACTTGGATCAAGCTCTCAATGTTCCCCATTATAGGAACATCCTGTATATGGAATATTTTGAACTCACAGTATTAGAAAGAAGGGGTCTATTGCAAGATAGGCTCTTCCATCTTATGCTTGGTGAGCAAAATCTTTCTCGTATCATGGAACTTTCTCCATATACGAATATCCGGAGGGAGGCGTACGACTTCCTTGAGGGTAAGGTGGAGCCGGTGGGCTCTTTGCAACATTCCTTTCAGCGGGATATCATGGATGGGAGTCTGAATTTCTTTATTCAGGATATAAACCAAAGCGGTAGAAATTCACAAATCTACCGTGAATTCTACTCCCACTTTACCGATAAGGGATTCCGCCTCAAGTTCGGATTACCCCTACCTTAACCTTAAAGGTCACGCTTTATTTTTGGATCAGACCGCTCTTGGTCTTCGAACTAGTCATTAATGGTCGGCTTCATTGGTACCCTTTCGGTATGCGTTGCGAACACTTTCATTTTGAGCGTCTCATCTTCTCTATAGAAGCAAAACTCGAACGGATAGAACAGATGGTGCAACTACATAACTTTTTCTTTTTCATTACTTCCATGGTCGTGCCTCGTGGCACGGCAGCACCCGTACTATTGAAATGGTTCGTCAGTAGAGATGTTCCCACAGGTGCCCCTTCTTCTAATGGTACTATAATTCCTATTCCTATCCCTTCATTCCCTCTTTTGGTCTATCTACATTCCAGGAAATTCATACGCTCCACGGACGGAGCAAAAAGCGGAGTCTTGGTCAGAGCAAGCCGACCTATTCTATTACCAGACATAATTGGGAGAAGCTCATCCGAAACTAGAGCTAGAAAGGCCTTATTTCGTTTCGTTCCTGTTCTTCATTTCCTTCTTATCGAAAAAAAGGGGGATTTCTCATATTTAGAATCTTTCTGTGGTGTGCTCCGTTTACTA